TGAATTGAAAACAAAAAAAATAGGATTATATGTGAGATCATTTTTGGAATTGTATATTCAATGATTCACTAATCGTAATTAAAATCGATTTTCTATATTCTAGAATAGAATTCGAATAGAATATTTAGAAAAAAGGAAATAAGCGGGTAGCGGGAATCGAACCCGCATCGTTAGCTTGGAAGGCTAGGGGTTATAGTCGACGTTCAATTCATTGCTTTGAACGTCTCTAATTCAAAACCGAACATGAAACTTTGGTTTCATTCGGCTCCTTTATGGAATATGAGTAAATTCATAGATCTAAGATGTGAACAAAATGAACAAAATGATACCCATAACACCTACGTCAGCTTTTTGTTTGAATACAAACAAACAAAATGAATCGCTTTCTAGATGATCCTTCTAGAAGAAGGTGATTCTAACAATCTTTCTAGTTACTTCGTTCTCTATTTCTATTTGAGAGGATCCTAAGGAAAAGGGTTTTGTTTCCACCGAGCTAAAACAATATGTCGATGTCTCTAGTAAACCAAAGTCGTCGTTGAATAGCTATTTTGCTCCAATTTATTTCTTTAGAAAAAAAATGGAAGATTTAGTTACGATTCGAAATGGACTTTCTATCTTCTGCCATGGATCCTTTACTCATACTTATTTCAATTGGAATTTTTGGTCCAATTCCAAAATTATGTTTCGCAATTTCATAATCCAACTTTTCAATTTATAAGTGACGCATGGATACAAATCACGAGAATTCGTATTTTTTTCTCGAATTTCTCATTGAGAGTTAAAGGATTAAATCTTTTTAAGAAATAAAGTTTTTGGTCGGAATATGAATAAAACCGAAAGACCCTTTAACTATTAACGGTTAATAGAACGAATCACACTTTTACCACTAAACTATACCCGCTACAATATGATTATTGTATACAAATGGATCTTTTGTCGAACAAGATCGTTGAGCATGATCAAGATAGGATCATCAAAAAATCATCAAAATGAGAACGTTGCACTTTTTTGCGGGGAGATCCAAATTAAAATTGTGGAAGAATCGATAGTTTCTTTTTGAGTTTGGTAAAATATAACAAGAAAAAGAATGTAAATAGTCTTTGTTCTTTTTTTTTGTTGCTTGAATATAAAATATTCAATTGCATATAATAATATAATAACAAAAGTCTTTTTGTTTTCAAATCAGATATCAGATAAATCATTATAATTCGTTGGAACAAAAAAAAGAGCCCGGCTAGGTACTGACCGGGCCGGGCCATGAGAATAAGAAGGGCCTTTCGAACAAAATCAACACAAATGGGTCTTGCTGATTTTTTTTTAGTTCGATTATTCGGGCGGTCGAGCCCATCTTTTAGATAAAGGAAATTCCCGATTTATGGATCTCTATATATATAATAGAATAGAGAAAGAAGAAAGATTCTTTACATTATGTGTAATGTAGTAATTATCTTTTTCAATTGGGAGAGATGGCTGAGTGGACTAAAGCGTCGGATTGCTAATCCGTTGTACGAGTTATTCGTACCGAGGGTTCGAATCCCTCTCTTTCCGTTTCCGTTGATGAATTTATTTGGTTTTTTTCAAATTTGGAAAATCTTAGTGAAACGTGTAGAATAGATAAAATCCTAAGAAAATTTGCAAATTAACTAAAACCAAGGAAAACCCCCTGTATTTTATTCTTCACGTCCAGGATTTCGCCCTGGATCATTAGATAGGAATCCAAAGATAAAGAGAGACACAAAAAATATCACTACGGTATAAACGAAGAGTTTCAGAGTAAGCATTACACAATCTCCAAGATGGTTTTTTTGAAAAAAAAAGAGAATAGATCTTCTATTTTTCTACCACATATCCTAAAGAAATGAGGTTTTTCTAGAAATGCATTGTCACAAATTCATTTGTTTTTCATTAACCCAAATTTTTGTTTATATCCAAATTAGATATTATATTGTGGGAGACCCTAATAGGGTTAGGGTCTTTCACTGGAAAGGGGGTCAAAAATGAGGAAATGAGGGTAAGCCTGGGTTTTGTCGACTATACACGAATTTCAGCGTGTTAATCGAGGGTTCATACTCTAAAACTTATCTTATTTTTTCAATTGTTAGAATTTTTTTATCGAGGAAATCATACATTTTCTAGGATATTATTATTCAGGATCTCATCGAAAACTTACAGCAGCTTGCCAAACAAAAGCTAAGAGAAAAAAAAACAAAGGTATGACTGGCATAACATCCACGATTGGATTCAAAAAAGCATAGGCTTCGGGCAATTTGCCGAAGAAAAAACTACTCGAATAAAAGGGAGAATTAATACAAATACAGATCAAACTAACGATATTAAGCATAACAGACATTTTGTTATTGGAGATAATTGCATTTTGATTGCGTTTTTGATATAAGGAAAAAGAAAGTAAGTAAGGTAGACAAAAACCCTTCTTTTTCTTTGAATCCACCCAACCAAAAATCCTCCAATTCTCAAAGGAGGATAGAAGAAATCATACTTTCATACAATATCTTAATTGAATTCTATGTAATGATCAATAAATTAAGTTGAATTCTATATCTATATGTATCAAAATCCTAGTACCAATCGATTCTATAGATCTATAGATATTTGGACTCGAGTTGACAAACAAGCAATACCAATATTATTGTTTCTTAGTGTCGATTAGAAATTGAAATGGGGCGTGGCCAAGTGGTAAGGCAACGGGTTTTGGTCCCGCTATTCGGAGGTTCGAATCCTTCCGTCCCAGCGCAGTCCATTTTTTATGCTCCATTATTCCTATAGAAAGAAATAGGGGAGTGGGTAGGAGTTAATCCATATTAATTTTAATATCTGTGTCTGTTCGAATTTCATTAATAAATGATCAAGTTCCATATTATATAGAAATATGTTATGGAGCTGATGTTTTTTCTTTGAATCGAATTTGATTTAGGTATTTCGTGTTTGACTCGAATGAAAAATGGGAAATCTATTATCTATTTAAGGCTTGAGGCAGGGGTGATTTATCCTATCCCTTTGTATTCACTTTCTCACAAGAGTCGATATTCCTCAACCCCATTTAAACCAAATACATATCAATCGTATAATATAATTATATAAATGTTACGTATCATTCTATTTCAATGACAAGAAATTTTTTGGTTCTTTGTGAAAAAGATTTGTAATCCTTAAATTATTTAAACTTAAATTATAGATATTCGATAATCTAGAATATCTATAACAGTGACAATTGTTCAGTCTATCTGATAGATACGAAGAACCTCCCCTTTCAAATTTATATTTGAAATTCAATCAGTGATGAGTCAATTCAAAAAGAACGACCGATCCTCCTATGAAGATAAAAGGTGATGCTTATTGTCCAATTTTCTTCAAATTCCATTTAATAATAATGATGTAGAAATAGGAAACCTTTTCCATTTCAATTAGAAAGATTCCTTGTACGTAGAAGCTTTGAAAAAGTAATAAATCGTTTAATCTATCCTATTGAGTCACTTGAAGATGCAGATTCAAAAAGTTATTCGTTTCTCTATTTCTATTTTTTTCTCGGATCTATATATTATTTATGTATGTTAAAAATGCCGTCTTGCTAAGACTTTTTCAGAAAAATAGTTCCACATATCATATATTCATATATAGAAGAAAAGTCTAGATTACGATGTCTATGGACAGCTGAACCAGTGACTATTCATGATTCCATAATTGAATCAATTTCATACCGGTTCCAAATTAGAGGAATGTTATGGTAAAACTTCGTTTGAAACGATGTGGTAGAAAGCAACGTGCGACTTGAAGGACACGATCCGTTGTGGATTTTTACATCCACCATTTTTGATTTGTCTAGGAATAAGGGTGCTCTTGGCTCGACATTGTTTGTTCTGTTACACCCGAACCCTTCGTTTTTTGTTGGGTTGTAAATAGTGCACGCTGGAGCTCGAATAGAAAGTATTAATTGATTTCTCGGGGGCAAGGATCTAGGGTTAATGCCAATCAATTGGAGGAACAACTTCGTAAATATATCGAACATATATAGGAATCGAAAGGATCCAATTCGAGCAAGTTTCCAATTCAAAAGCAAAACTTGTTGAAATTGATTCCAATTTTTCGATTCAAAGTGTATCACGCGGGAATCGACTGTCCATAGGATTTTTTGATCGAAAGAAATCAAAAGGGGGTATGTTGCTGCCATTTTATTTTGAAAGAATTAAGAAACACCGAAGTAATGTCTAAACCCAATGATTAAAAATAAGGAAAGGATCTAAGAACAAGGAAACACCCTTTTAATTGTCTCAATCGTCTCAATAACTGGATCGGACTAAAGAATCCAAATAGAATTTGAAATGGTTTAAACGAGACAAACAAAAGGGAGTAAAGACGACTCAATAAATGAAATTGACTAAAGATTTTTCCTTTGAACTATTTGAGAGTTATCCAACTTGAGTTATGAGTACGAATGGTTTATTTTTCATTTTCAGGAAGAAAAAAAGACTGAAATCATAGTCTAATTTATTTTATGGGCGCATTTGTCATTTAATTTATTAGAATTGCATATATAGACAAAACTTCGAATCAAATCATTTTTTCGCGAGCTGTACGAGGAGAAAACTTCCTATACGGTTCTAGGGGGGGTATTGTTCATCTACATCTATCCCAATGAGCCATCTATCGAATCGTTGCAATTGATGTTCGATCCCGAAGAGAAGGAAAAGATCTTAGAAGGGTGGGCTTTTATGATCCAATGAAGAATCAAACTTTTTTAAATGTTCCTCTTATTCTATATTTCCTTGAAAGGGGTGCTCAACCCACGGGAACTGTTCAGAATCTTTTAAAGAAAGCCGAAGTTTTTAAGGAACTTCCGCCTAATCAAATGAAATTCAATTAAAGAAATACCAGGGGGGCTAGCGACTTGTATATAACTTTGTCTAACTTTTTTCTACTTGCCCCCCTTTTTCTTTTTTTCTTCCGTATTCATATTTATTTATCATAGTTTCTGTCGAATCTTATGGTCTAGATGGTCTAGAATGATCAAATTGATTGATCTTATAAATATCAAATTTCCGCATTTCCTTTAGTTAATTGTGTGGTTTTCATTGGAACTCGACTAAGCAAGAACAAGGAATCTACTTTGCTTATTCCACTTAGATTGATGAAATACATTAGCATTAGGGACTAAAAAATCCGATATTTTTTTTTGAATTCTTCCTTTTTTATTCTTCGATTTATACTTTTTCTATCTATGTAGATTAGATATGTAGTGTCAATCCAAGACAATTTTGAATATTATTGTATTTCATTGTTAAATTGAAATTCAAAGGATTTCAAAAAGGATTTTATTTCATGCAATTTCTCTTTTCCAATGTATTCTTTTCTCAACATTTATATTGACAACAGTGTATTGAACAAATATAATTCATCGTGATAAGCGATCCGGGTCTATTTATTTTTGTCCCATAGTTTTGTTACTTTATCTTATTCAAATGATGTTTTCTTTGATACAAGAGGTTTTTTTGATTGAAAGAAAGCTAGATAACATAAGAGATGCTCTATCCATTTTCACAATGCTGTATCTTTTTTTTTCTTTTATTTTATCTGACAATTTCTTGTATTTTCATCTAATTGTATTTTCATCGAATCACTTCATTTTTATGTTTTGAATCCATTATCAAATCTGTTTTTTTGTTAGATTTGTTAACTCAAGGGTTTGATTAGTTTGTATAATATCTTTTTTTCTCTTTGTTTAAAATCAATTTAATTGAATTTGATTGTATCTATACACCCTTTGTTGAGGTTTTGTTTAATCTATGTTTGTTTTTTTCGGGTTGCTAACTCAACGGTAGAGTACTCGGCTTTTAAGTGCGGCTAGAATCTTTTACACATTTGGATGAAGTGACGAATTCGTCCGTAACCTTGGTAAACTTTGGAAGACCGCGACTGATCCTGAAAGGGAATAAATGGAAAAAATAGCATGTCGTATCAATGGATAGTTCTGAGGATATTTCATTCTTATCGGATTGGTATAAAACCTTTTTCGAATTCTTGGAACGGAACAAAAGAAAGTTGGGTCGAATGAATAAATGGATAGGAGCCCTGTGGCTTCAATTAATTATCAGAAAGAAAAAGCAACCGGCTTCTGTTCTTAATTTGAATAATTTCCCGATCTAACTAGACGTTAAAAATAAATTGGTGCCTGATACGGGAAGCACTTATCACTCCACGAGTGGATTCTATTTTTTTTTAATGAATCCTAACTATTGACATTCTCCATTATGGACTGAAGATGCGTGTGTAAAAGAAGCAGTATGTTGATAAAGAAAGTTTTTCCGAAATCAAAAGAGCGATTCGGTTTAAAAAATAAAAGATTTCTAACCATCTTGTTATTCTATAACATAAACATAGACGAATTAAATGAAATGGATGGAAAAAGGAGAGGGTAGAGAATCTGTTGATAAGTTTATCTGTCCCCGAGGTATCGATTTTTACAGAATACCTTGTTTTGACTGTATCGCACTATGTATCATTTGATAACCCCCCCAATCTTCTACCTTTAATTCAAATCGAATTTCAAATGGAGGAAATCCAAAGATATTTACAGCTGGAGAGATCTCAACAACATGACTTCCTATATCCACTTATCTTTCAGGAGTATATTTATGCATTTGCTCATAATCGTGCTTTGAGTAAATTGATTTTGTCGGAAAATCTGGGTTATGACAATAAATTCAGTTTACTGATTGTGAAACGGTTAATTACTCGACTGTATCAACAGAATCATTTTCTGATTTCTCCTAATGATTCTAACCAAAATCCATTTTGGGTGCGCAACAAGAATTTGTATTCTCAAATCATATCAGAGGGGTTTGCTTTTATTGTCGAAATTCCATTTTCTTTACAATTCCTATCCTGTCTAGAAGGGGAAACGAACAAGATAGGAAAATCTCAGAATTTACGATCAATTCATTCAATATTTCCCTTTTTCGAGGACACTTTTTCACATTTTAATTTTGTGTTAGATATGGTAATACCTCGCCCTGTTCATGTGGAAATCTTGGTTCAAATCCTTCGCTATTGCGTAAAAGATGCTTCCTCCTTGCATTTATTACGAGTCTTTCTCAATGAATATTGTAATTGGAATAGTCTTCTTATTCCAAAGAAAGCCAGTTCCCCTTCTTCAAAAAAAAATAAAAGATTATTCTTATTCTTATATAATTCTCACGTATGTGAATATGAATCCATTTTCGTCTTTCTACGTAACCAATCTTTTCATTTACGATCAACATCTTCTGGAGTTTTTCTTGAACGAATCTATTTCTATATAAAAATAGAACGTCTTGTGAACGTCTTTGTTAAGATTAAGGATTTGGGGGCAAACCTGCGGTTGGTCAAGGAACCTTTCATGCATTATATTAGGTATCAAAAAAGATCCATTCTGGCTTCAAAAGGGACATTTATTTTCATGAAGAAATGGAAATTTTACCTTGTCACTTTTTGGCAATGGCATTTTTC